GGACCTATGAATGGGGATATTCCCGAAACTCACAAAGAAAAAAGGAAGTGACTTAGACAAAAAGAGAAGTGACTTGGCCAAAAAGAGAAGTGACTTGGACAAAAAGAGAAGTGACTTAGACAAAAAGAAACGAAGTGACTTAGACAAATCTTGTTTGTCGATAACCTCGGACCAATCAATCGAATATTGATTAATACGTAATAGATCGAACACTACTTGAAAACGGCTCTTCCGCTCAGAAACGAAATGTTCCAAATGTTCCTGGAAATTCTTGCTCCCATTGGACCATTTGTATCTATATGCATCAGGATCCCGATTCATGGATCTCTCGGTTCGAGAAATAAGAGGATCGAACCATTTCTTCTGACTCTTTTTCAAATTCGATAAATGTTGGTTGATCGTATATTTCATTAGAGTTCTATGATTCAGAGTATCATTTCCTATTTGATCCCTTTGAATTCCATATTCGAAGTTGCGATCGGATCTATTCATTAAAAAGAATCGATTCGATACATTTCTTATGTATCCATAGGTGCTATATTGGATTTGAATCAAATTTCGGATCAATCTATATTGATTGACTGCCTCCATTATGTTGTTGCTAGCAAATACCACTATTTTTGGTTTTGGATCTTCCAAATCATTCCCGCAGGAGATCCGGACCGATTTTTTTCTGATCCTTCGATAAAAAGATTCATTCTCTTCATAAAAAATAGGAGGTAGAACCAATAAAGATTTCTTTTTCGATTTATCCCTGGAGTTGAATACCTCATTCAAGAATTTTTTTTGATCCAATCCGTAGGAATCAATAGAAAAGGCAAATCCCTTATGATACACCAGATCCGGCTCGGTTATTGATAGAGTGAATAGATCTGCCATTTCTTGAAATCTCTCTTCTGATTCAAAATCGTGGTGTAACGTGTATCCCCCCCTGTTCCGGTCATGGAATAGATGAAATAAATCAAAAAATGGATTTTTGTTCAAGAATGAAATCTTATTGGAAGTGTCCATATCCGGTTCATCCTTCGGAACCATATCACATCCCGGATCTGATGAAATAGGATGAATTGAGACGGTATTTTGTAAATACGTAATTATCTTGAATATATCAACCATTTCCTTCTTTTCCGATCGCCTGGAAGGGACAAAAGAAACATCTTGTTGTTTCTTCAACAATTTCTGATCTCTAGTGGGCCTCTCAGTAGGATTCGAACCCAGATGAAGTTCTGACCATCTGTCAGAGAAAAAAGAACGAATTGATCTTGTAGGATTCCCAAGAAATTCTTCGATTTCTTCCGGAAGCAGATGATTATTCATCTGCTTCTCACGTTCCGTGAATAGCCGGGACATTGAGGAATATCCAGAAAGGCATTTCGGGAATCGGTCTGATTCTATCTCTGTTCGTTCCGTTTGAAGAAAGGAAGGATCCCAAAGAATCGATCTTTCTTTTAGTTGTTGAATCTCTCTTTGATTGATCAATGTGTGATATTCCGAATCCTCATTACTAATGGAATCGAAATGATCTCTGGATTGATCAGAAGATCCTTTCAATTGGCTAGAATCCGTTACTTGAACGAAAATAGATCTTGTGGAATCATATTGAATATTTGACGATACATTCCGCACCTTGCTAAAAAACCGATCCTTGTTTACCAACCACACATTGTCTAACCAAATCCAATGCTCTCTCGATACGTTCCTCAAAAAATCCGATTCGTGCGGATTCTTCCCCCAACTAACGAAGAGATCTTGGCGGAATTGCCACATATGAAATTGAGCACAATTTTGCAAAGAAATACCCCACTTCTTTCTCGAGAAGAGATGGGAAACATGCTCAATATCATTTGATTGAATAGTTGACTCAGCTCCTTGTTGTTTGAAGAAACCCTCCACTTCAATTGGTCTTTTTTCACGAAAAGCAGACATGAGATAACAAATCCAGTGTTTCACTAAGATTTCGACGAATAGCTGTCCCGAATTCAAGTTGATTATGTTTCGCTTCTTCCTCGGAGAAAGACGATCAAACAATTCCCAATCATGGTCCTTGCGGATCGGATCATCCGTATAGGATACAAAAAGAAACTCCAGATATTTTATATCTTTCTCTTTGAATGAGATCTCAATTCCAGCTACGGTTTCATTAGATATCTTACAACTAGAATCCCTCTTTTTTCCGATCCGGTTCCTCCACCACCGCGAACCCCAGTTAGATTCAGGCATGATACACTTTTTAGTTATTGGGAGAACCAAAGTACTCTCTTTCGGATCCATGAAACAACTCTCAGAGATCCTTTTCCCTTTTGGAAGATAGAGGAGCGAAACAATCAACCTATTGATATTGGAAGACCCAAAAGATTTTTCCAATGTATCATTTCTGGGTCCAATGGAATTCATAGGTATAGGAAGAAGCCCCATCAAATAGAGATTTTTGCTTTCGACTATATTTCGATTATTAATACGATATATAAGGACCGCTACTACAAGCAGTACTACACCTTTG